CCTAGAATTCCATCTGTTTTCTGGGTTTGGAAAAGTGCGGATTTTCAAGAAAGAGAATCTTATGATATGTTGGGAATCTCTTATGATAATCATCCGCGTCTGAAACGTATCTTAATGCCGGAAAGTTGGATAGGGTGGCCTTTACGTAAAGATTATATTGCTCCCAATTTTTATGAAATACAAGATGCTCATTGAATAATAAGAGACTAATCTTCAGTGTTACAATTCCAGATATTCAAGGAATATTTGTTCGTTCTCTTATAGATCCAGAGAGTCATTTAGATCCAGAGAGTCATTGAAGTCTCATTCATATTATTATGGATTTTTTTCGGACGAGCCGAGCTAATAGGACGAACTAAACGAATTCTGCATCATGAACTTTGTACTGCGCACATCCCTTAAATGAGCTATATAAAATAAAGTCAATATAATATGAAAGAAAAAATAAAGAAATCAAAGGAGATCGGATTCTATTTGTACTGTATCCGAGATGAATCTTGTATATTCCTACCCTTCAATTCTCTAGACTAGACTTTTTTTTTAAGTCTTTTACCCAATTAATTTACCCTTTCAAATCTATATGAAGTATTCATTTTTTGACCGAGAGGACACGCATTATGGACAATGGACAAATAAAAAAAAAGAGGAAAGATAAAACATAATCGAATTTTTTTTCTTTTACATACCCTTAATACTTTATATTTATATTATACTTTATATTATATACTTTTTACTCATCTAAAAATCGAAAAAGGCTATATCTCCAGACACCTAGATAAGTATGTATCATGGTCTATATTATTAACTATATTATTAATATGTATGTCGATCTATATCATCTATATCAATTAATTTAATTAAGTTGTAGAATAGATACTTCTAGACAAATTCATCATGTGTCAGGAACCAGATTTGAACTGGTGACACGAGGATTTTCAGTCCTCTGCTCTACCTGCTGAGCTACCCCGACCATTTCCGACGCGCCGTCTTCCTAATTTTACTAAAGGACTTGAGTCTATATTTTACTAAAGGACTTGAGTCTATGTCAATTAAAAAAAAAAAGATAAAAAGGTATTCTAAAGTCTTATCATTGTTAATCATTCCAATTTTCAAAAGGGATTCCTTGTTTTACTCAAAGAAGTTCGTTTGTATGTCTATCATATCTATCACAAGACTTGTGAAAAGAAAAAAAAAATGGAGTCCAGATATATTTGTGAAAAAATCGAATGAATGAGAAAGATAACGAATTTTGAACCGTTAAGGAAAAGAAAGAGAGAATAAGATAAACAATTAGGGAGTCGAGCGAGCCCTTTTTTGGGGATAGAGGGACTTGAACCCTCACGATTTATAAAGTCGACGGATTTTCCTTTTACTATAAATTTCTTTGTTGTCGATATTGACATGTAGCATGGGACTCTATCTTTATTCTCGTTCGATTAATCAGCAGACTCTGGGGTGAATGATCTGATCAATTAATATTCGATCTTCTCGTCAACTTGGAATCGATTCAAATCAAAGCAATTTTTTTTATTATTATTTGAATTATTAATTATTTCATTTTTCATATAAATATAATAAAATACAGATTCGGGTCGGTTGTCATTAATCATTTAAGATAGTATTTCAGTACGTATGCCTATGTATATAGGGTTATGCTTTACTTTAACTTTCTTTTTTCTGGAATTTTAACTTTAACAGAAGAATTCCTTTACTTGACGAATGCAACGCAGCCAACTATATTTGTTAGAACAACTTCCATTGAGTCTCTGCACCTATCCTTTTTTTTGTATTCTGATTCTTTTTTTATGAACCTTTGTTTGTTTTTTGTTTGTTTTCGAAAAATAGGATTTGGCTCAGGATTGCCCCTTTTTTTCCGGGGTTTCTCTGAATTTGAAAGTTATCACTTAGTAAGTTTCCATACCAAGGCTCAATCCAATTAAGTCCGTAGCGTCTACCAATTTCGCCATATCCCCTCTTTGTTTTGTGTTTTGAGATTAAGATCTTATTATTATGTTATTATGTCATTCCCTTTTTTCTTTCATTTCTATTCTACTGGAACTCTTAAAGTCATTAGATACCGATTCTTATATTCCTAGAAAAGTGTTTCCTCTTATTTTATTATTTTATTTGATTTCTTGTCTAGCCTCTTTCATCTCTATTGGAGACCTCTATTTGGTCTAATCAGAAATCATTCTATCATTTCTGTATCCGCAATTCAATATAGATACATATATACCACATTTATTCTATATGTTTTTCTTCGAATCATTTTTCTTGTGCAATTTGGAATACTCGAACGGTCAATTCTTTTCTTTTTTTTCTATATTCAATTCATTTTTCTATATTCATTTAATTTAATTTAATTATGAATGACTACGAATGAAAAGTGAATATCTAAGATTCCAGTAGTTTACTAAATTCCTATGCATGTACAATTTCTGTTATGTGAGCCTGCTTAGCTCAGAGGTTAGAGCATCGCATTTGTAATGCGATGGTCATC